TACATTATATAGTGCGAATTTGTAACACTATATATCAACACATATCTGAACTTGTTGATAATGCCAATCGAGCCTTACCTGGTTTAGGGGTTTAACAGGATTAATTAGGACTCGCTGGGCGTAGGGGGTAGGGGGGTTTACCGCGCGCGCGTGAGAATTGCAATGAGTTGAAGGGGGGGGGAATAGTCATAGTATTATGTAGAATCAATAATAAATTATGCACCTGAAATAGAGACATGCGCTGTAATTCAAGTGTGACTATAAAACATGCATGAAACTTCGGATATTACAGTGTAATGCAAGATACAACAATAATGCATGTTTGAAAACATAACCTATGGAATTTCAATTGTTATCCGAAATAATAACATATTCGTTGGGTGAGACAGTAGTGGGGGACTTAGTTTTATGTTATATGGATATATATTTGGAGTCATTGCAATGACGGGTTTGAAACATTACACCGGCTTTGGTAGAGAGACTAAGACATGGACTACCCTGACAGAGGTTGGTAGCGCGCATGAAATATGCTAAATGAAAGTGACCCGAAAAAAAAGAGAACCCCATGCCTTTTGGAGTGAAGGCGCGAGCATGGGGGGTTTTTGCTAATGAGAGGTTCCACCATTAACCATATGCCAGGCAAATTCATTAATAAGTGGAGTAATTAGTGTTATGGCCCTGAAATAGGAACCAGATGCCAGTAATAGTTCAAGTAGTGTGACCCCCACGAGTTTTGTCCCTGACCCTATCAAGGACCGTGTACTTTAAGTTATCGAGTAATGGTGGTCTCTTGCTGACCCATAACTAATTTTGAGGAACAAATTATATGGAGTTTAAAATTGTATAGTACTTTGTTGTAGTTGAATTAAGTTGGAACTTGAATAAGAATGTGAAATGTACGACTTCTAGGGAATTTTAAGACAAATATGGTTGAAATAAATTTATGGGGATATATAATGTAATGTATTAAACCATAATGTAATATTATGCATAATATGTCCTAAACCATAGTGTTGAGTTATGCATATTATGTACTATACCATAGTGAATGAATGCAAGGTGAGACATTATTAACATCAGAAAATAGTTTAGTTGAGAATCCTGGCTTTGGGAGTCAGGGGCGGGAGTTAGAGTCTTCCTTTTCTGGCGCTAGGAGGGGGTTTAGCCCTCGATCTCCGGATTACAAGACCGGTGCTTTGAGTCTAAGCTACTAGGGCAGTTAAGATTGAGGGATTTATTTTCTAATCAGCTTGCTAGTGGGTTTAGAATTAAGAAGAGAGAGAAGTATAGGACAGAGGCGACTTGTCCGATGATGATGAATGGATCTTCTACTGGTATGCCGCCGATTCAGGTTAGGATGAAGACGTCTGCTACGAGGATTCAGAATAGGAGTTGGGAGAGAGGGCGGAAGGTGAGTCCTTGCTGTTTTGAAATGTGTAGTATGGGGACTAGTATGAGTACTAGGATGGAAAATAGGAGTGCCAGGACGCCTCCTAGTTTGTTAGGAATTGACCGTAGGATGGCGTATGCAAAGAGGAAGTATCATTCTGGTTTGATGTGTGGGGGAGTTACAAGAGGGTTGGCAGGAGTGAAGTTTTCTGGGTCTCCTAGGAGGTTGGGCGAGAAGAGGGCTAGAAATGTGAGGGCTGATAGGAGGATAATGAAGCCTAAAATGTCTTTATAGGAGAAGTAGGGGTGGAAGGGGATTTTATCTGCGTCAGAATTTAGGCCAATTGGGTTGTTGGAGCCTGTTTCATGTAAGAAAAGGGCATGTAGTAGTGTGGCTGCGACAATTGCGAATGGAAGTAGGAAGTGGAATGCAAAGAATCGTGTTAGGGTGGCATTGTCGACGGAGAAACCGCCTCAGATTCATTGGACTAGTGCGTCTCCTACGTAGGGCACGGCAGATAGGAGGTTTGTGATTACTGTAGCGCCTCAAAATGATATTTGTCCCCATGGTAGGACGTATCCTACGAATGCGGTTATTATTACTAGCAGTAGCAGGACAACTCCAATGTTTCAGGTTTCTTTGTAGAGGTAGGAGCCGTAGTACAGGCCTCGTCCAATATGTAGGTAGATACAGATAAAGAAGAATGAAGCCCCGTTGGCGTGCAGATTGCGGATAACCCATCCGTAGTTAACGTCTCGGCAGATGTGGGCTACGGATGAGAAAGCGGTGGAGATGTCTGAGGTGTAGTGTATAGCTAGGAATAGTCCTGTTATGATTTGTACAATAAGGCAGAGTAATAATAGGGAGCCAAAGTTTCATCATGCAGAGATGTTGGAGGGGGCAGGGAGATCAATTAGAGCGTCGTTGGCGATTTTGAGTAGGGGGTGGGTTTTTCGGGTGATCATGGTTCTTATAGTTGAATAACAACGATGGGTTTTCAAGTCATTAGTCCTGGTTAAAATCCGGGTGAGAATTATGATGTATCTTATTAATTTGCTTTTGTTGAGTTTGGTGGTTGGGTTAGTTGGGGTTGCTTCTAATCCTGCGCCTTATTTCGCTGCCTTAGGATTGGCTGTGGCAGCAGGGGTGGGGTGTGGGGTTTTGGTGGGCCATGGTGGGTCGTTAGTTGGTTTAATATTATTTTTGATTTATTTGGGGGGAATGCTGGTGGTATTTGCGTATTCAGCGGCTTTGGCCGCTGAGCCTTTTCCTGAGACATGGGGGGCGGGGTCGGTTAAGGCTTATGTTTTGGTGTACTTGGTTGGAGTGGGGACTGTGGCGTGATGGTTTTGGGGTGGTTATGGGAGTTGAGCTGTGGATGAGTTTAAAGAGTTTTTTATGGTACGTTGTGATGTGGGTGGGGTTTCTTTAATGTATTCTGTTGGTGGGGGAATGTTAATTGTGTGTGCTTGGGTGCTATTATTATGTCTTTTTGTAGTGCTGGAGCTTACACGGGGCTTGGGTCGGGGAGCGCTTCGGGCTGTTTAGACTGTGGTTAATAGGGCAATGATTAGAATTGTTGAGATTAGATATAGGGACAGGTAAATTTTGATGATGTTGGTGTTGATATTGTCAAATATAGAGGAGAGCGAGTGGTGGAGTGGGTGGAGTCCTTTAGGTCCTATTTCTAATCATTGTCGGTCTAGGCTAGTAGCCTGTTTTCCTAGGGTGAGGTTAAATTTTGGGAGGAAGCGATGGATGATGGGTGGGAAGAATCCTAGTATGTTGGAGAAGTTGTGTAGTGTTATGGATGGGGCGATTTTAATTTGTTTGGAAGTTGTTGTGGCTAGTGCTAGGGCAATGATAAGTCCTGTAATTGTTACTGCAAGTGCGGCTAGTTTGAGGGAGGTGGGTATTGTTATAATGGGTGTTTTTGATGGGAGGAAGTAGGAGGTAATGATTAGGCCTGCGACAATACTTCCTCAAGCTAGGCGTTCAATTGATGCAGTGACTGCGGGGTTGTTTTCATTAATAGGGGAGAAGGAGGAAAATCGGGGGGAGCCTATAGTTACAAAGAAAACAATTCGTAGACTGTAGACTGCTGTAAAAGAGGTGGCAATTAGTGTTAAGGCAAGGGCTCAGGCGTTTAGGTGAGAGGTGTTAAGGGCTTCAATAATTGCGTCTTTTGAGAAGAAGCCTGCTAGAAAGGGCATGCCTGTGAGTGCAAGGCTTCCAATGATTAGACAGGAGGAGGTGAGTGGTAGTAGTTTGTGTAAGCCTCCCATTTTTCGGATATCTTGTTCATCGTTAAGGCTATGGATAATTGAGCCGGAGCATAGGAATAGCATGGCTTTAAAGAAGGCGTGGGTGCAGATGTGTAGAAAGGCTAGCTGGGGCTGGTTGAGGCCAATAGTAACTATTATAAGGCCAAGTTGGCTTGATGTTGAGAATGCTACGATTTTTTTGATGTCGTTTTGGGTTAGGGCGCAGGCAGCGGTGAAGAGAGTTGTTAGAGCTCCTAGGCAGAGACAAATAGTTAGGATTAGTTGGTTATTTTCTATTAGGGGATGCAGTCGGATGAGGAGGAAGATGCCTGCAACTACTATTGTGCTTGAGTGGAGTAGGGCTGAGACGGGGGTTGGGCCTTCTATTGCTGAGGGGAGCCAAGGGTGAAGGCCAAATTGGGCGGATTTTCCGGTGGCAGCGAGGACAATGCCGAGTAGGGGGAGGGTTATGTCTAGTTCTTTAGATAGCAGGAAGACTTGTGGGATTTCTCATGAGTTTAGGTTTATTGCGATTCAGGCAATGGCTAAGATTAGGCCGATATCTCCAACTCGGTTGTAGATTACTGCTTGGAGGGCTGCTGTATTAGCATCGGCTCGGCCATGTCACCATCCAATTAGGAGAAAGGATATAATGCCTACTCCTTCTCAGCCAATGAACAGTTGGAATAAATTATTAGCGGTTACTAGAATAATTATGGCTACTAGGAATAGGAGTAAGTATTTAAAAAATCGGTTTAGGTATGGATCAGAGTGTATGTACCATGACGCAAATTCTAGGATTGATCATGTGACATATAAGGCAATAGGGGTGAAGATTAGGGAGTAGTGATCGAATTTAAAGCTGATATTGATGTCAAAATTCATAATATTTATTCAGTGTCAGGTAGTAATAATATTTTCTGCTCCTTGGTCTAGAAAAATAATTAGTGGGATAATATTGATGAAAAAGGCAATGGATACTGCGTTTTTAGCGTGTTTGAGGGCCCAGTTTTGGTCTAAGGGGGAGGGGGTTAGTGTTATTAGTAGTGGCCAAATTAGGATTGTCAGGGTTAAGAGAAGAGTAGTGATTATAATAGTGTTTACCATAGCTGCTACTTGGAGTTGCACCAAGAGTTTTTGGTTCCTAAGACCAATGGATGAACTATTATCCTTTAGAAGCGGATTAGGCGAATGAGCCACGGAGTTTAACCGTGGGCATAGGGATTAGCAGTCCTTATTGCTTCAGGCCTCTTTCGGTGGATAAGAGGATTTTAACCTCTATTTTTAGAACCACAATCTAATGTTTTGTGTTAAACTATATCTACAGTACCATCAGCCTCATATAATTTCTGGCTTTGTGATTAGAAGGATGACTGGTAGGAGGTGGAGGGCTATAAGAAGGTGTTCCCGTGTGTGAAAGGGTTGGAGGTTGCTGATATGTTGTGGTAGGGGGCCCCGTTGGGTTATCAGGAATAGGTAAAGGGAGTAGGCGGCGGTAATCAAGGTTCCTGCTCCGGTGAAGGCCAGAGTTCAGGGGGATCAATTGAATATTGCTGTGATAATTACTAACTCTCCTATTAGATTGGGGAGGGGAGGTAAGGCTAGGTTTGCTAGATTTGAAATAAATCATCAGGTAGCGGTAAGAGGAAAGATGATTTGTAGCCCACGGGCTAAAACTATTGTTCGGGAGTGGGTTCGTTCGTAGGTAGTGTTGGCTAGGCAGAAGAGGGCGGAGGAGACTAAGCCGTGGGCAATTATCAGTACTAGAGCTCCGGTGAATCCTCATGGTGTTTGAATTAGAATTCCCCCGGCGACTAGGCCTATGTGGCTGACAGATGAGTAGGCAATTAGTGATTTTAAGTCTGTTTGTCGGAGGCAGATGGAGCCTGTTATAATGACTCCCCAGAGGGCTAAGGCTACAATTGGGTAGACTATGTCTTTGGACAGGGGGTCTAGAACCACCATTATACGCATTATACCGTAGCCTCCAAGTTTTAGCAGGATAGCTGCTAGGACTATTGATCCTGCTACGGGGGCTTCTACGTGGGCTTTTGGAAGTCAGAGGTGGACTCCATAGAGGGGTATTTTTACTAAGAAAGCAATTAGACAGCCTGCTCATCAGATTTTATCTCCTCAGGAAGCGAGAGTTAGTGGTTGTGAGTATTGGAGGATGAGTATTGAGAGTGTTCCTGTGTTTTGGTGTAGAAGAAGGAGGGCTACTAGTAAGGGAAGGGACCCCGTTAGGGTGTAGAATAAGAAATAGGTTCCTGCGCTTAGGCGTTCGGTCTGGTTACCTCATCGAGTGATAATAATTAGGGTTGGGATAAGGGTTGCTTCAAATATTACATAAAATATAATAATTTCGGTGGCGCCGAATGCTATGATTAGGAAGGTTTGGAGAGAGGCCAGGAGGGTGATGTAGGTTCGTTGGCGATTAATGGGTTCTAATTTGACGTGGTTTTGACTGGCTAGGATTATTAGAGGGAGTAGTCAGCAGGTGAGTACGAGCAGGGGAGTTGATAAAGGATCTGTGCCCAGGTATGAGCTTGAAGAGGCTCAGCCTGTCTCTAATGGTCATTTAATCCAGGTGAGGCTAATTAAAGCAATAATGAGGCTTTGAAGGGTTGTGACAGCTCAAAGTCATTTTGGGGAGGAGAATCAGATTGTGGGGAACAGTATGATTGTTGGTATAAGGATTTTTAGCATTGTAGTAGATTTAGGGCTTGTAGGCGGTCTGTTCCGTGGGTCCGGGCTGTGGCGACTAGTAGGGCTAGTCCTGCTCCAGCTTCACAGGCTGAGAAGGCTAGTAGGAGGATGGGGGCTGCGGAAAAAGCAGTTGCTTCTAATTGAAGGGTCCATATAGCTAGGGCAATGAATAGGGACAACATTATTCCTTCTAGGCATAGTAGGGCTGATAAGAGGTGGGTGCGGTGGAAGGCTAAGCCTATTAGTCCTAAAGTGAATGCTGAGGTAAAGCTGAAGTATGCTGGTGTCATAAGGGGATCACGGATTTGAACCGTGGTTTTCTGAGCCGAAATCAGAGGTCTTGTGTTTGGACTAATCTCCTATTCGGCCCATTCTAAGCCTCCTTGTATTCATTCATAAATTAAGCCTAGTGTGAGGAGAATTAGAATAGTTGCAGCTCATAGGAGGGTGTAGGTGGGGTCTGGAAGTTGGTTGCCTCAGGGTAGTGGGAGAAGTAGGGCAATTTCTAAGTCAAATAATAAAAATAGGATGGCAATGAGGAAGAAGCGTAGGGAGAAGGGCAGGCGGGCTGATCCCAAGGGGTCAAAGCCACATTCATATGGGGAGAGTTTTTCTGCGTCAGGACTTATCTGGGGTAGTCAAAATGATACTAGGGCGAGGACTAAGGAGAGGGCAGTAGAGATGAGGAGAATAATTATAACCAGGTTCATTATCTTTCCTTGGGGTTTAACCAAGACTAGGTGATTGGAAGTCACTCGTACTAACTTTAGATACTAGAAAGATATGATCCTCATCAGTAAATAGAGACATATAGGAATAATCATACAACATCTACGAAATGTCAGTATCAGGCAGCTGCTTCGAAGCCAAAATGGTGTTCTGATGTAAAGTGGTATTGGATTTGGCGGAGTAGGCAGATAGCAAGGAAGGTTGAGCCAATGATAACGTGTAGGCCGTGGAAGCCGGTTGCTACAAAGAAGGTTGAGCCATAGACTCCGTCGGCGATGGTGAAGGGGGCTTCGTAGTATTCTATGGCTTGAAGGGCAGTAAAGTAAAAGCCTAGTAGGATGGTCAGTGTAAGGGATTGGATTGCTTGCTTACGCTCTCCTTCTATGAGGCTGTGGTGTGATCATGTCACTGTTACACCGGATGCTAGTAGAACAGCGGTATTGAGGAGTGGTACTTCAAAAGGGTCTAGTGGAATAATTCCTGTTGGCGGCCAGCAGCCTCCTAGCTCCGGAGTGGGGGCAAGGCTGGAGTGATAGAAGGCTCAGAAAAATCCTAAGAAAAAGAAGACTTCTGAGGTAATAAAGAGAATTATCCCGTATCGGAGGCCTTTTTGTACTGGCGGGGTGTGGTGGCCTTGGAAGGTGCCTTCTCGGATAATATCCCGTCATCATTGGTATATAGTGAGTAGGAGGAGTATTAATCCTAATGTTAGCAGGGTTATTGAGTGGAAGTGAAATCAGATTGCTAAACCAGATGTTATTAGGAGAGCAGCTACTGCGCCGGTGAGAGGCCATGGGCTTGGGTCAACCATGTGATATGCGTGTGCTTGGTGGGCCATTAGACGTTTTCTTGTAGGTAGAGGCTTAACAGTAGAACAAATACATAAGCTTGGATAAAGGCTACTGCGATTTCTAGGAGAGTTAAGAGCACTAGTAAGATAGCAGTGAATATTGCTACTGTAGTCATAAGGGGCATTAGTGTAATCGTTGCAGTTGAGATTAGTTGAATTAATAAGTGGCCGGCTGTAAGGTTGGCTGTAAGTCGTACACCTAGTGCGAGGGGTCGAATTAATAAGCTGATAGTTTCAATAATGATTAGGACTGGGATTAGAGGGGTGGGGGTTCCTTCAGGAAGAAGGTGGCCCAGGGCTACTGTGGGCTGGCTTCGTATCCCAATAATAATTGTGGCTAATCAGAGTGGGACGGCTAAGCCTATATTTAGGGATAGTTGGGTTGTAGGTGTGAATGTATATGGTAGAAGTCCTAGTATGTTTAATGTGAGGATAAAAATTATTAGGGAGGCAAGGATTATTGCTCATTTATGTCCACCAGGGTTTAGAGGGGTGAGTAATTGTTGTGTGAAGGTTTTAATAAATCAGCTTTGGACGGAGATTAGTCGGTTGTTTAGGTAGCGGCTGGTGGGGGATGGGACTAGGATTCAGGGTAGAGTTAATGAGATGGCAATTAGGGGGATACCTAAGTGTGTGGGGCTTATAAATTGATCGAATAGGTTTAGTGCCATGGTCAGTTTCAAGTGTCTGATTTAAGGTTTTCGGTGCTTAGTGCCGTAACATCATTTGTAAAGGTGTGGTTTAGGACTTTTGGGGGAATTACTGTTAGAAAAATTAGTCATGAGAATACAAGAATAGCAAGTCATGGGGCTGGATTTAATTGTGGCATATCACTAGAGGTGGTTGGGGGTCACCAATCTTTAGCTTAAAAGGCTAATGCTAATCCCAGTTTAGCTTCCTAGTGAGGCGTCTTCAAGTATTAGGGAGGATCAGTTTTCAAAGTGTTCTAGGGGGACGGCTTCTACAACAATTGGTATGAAGCTATGATTGGCACCACAGATTTCGGAACACTGTCCGTAGAATACTCCAGGGCGGGAAGTGATGAAGGATGTTTGGTTTAATCGTCCTGGAACAGCGTCTATTTTAATTCCCAGTGCTGGTACGGCTCAGGAGTGAAGGACATCTTCGGCTGATACTAAGACTCGGATGGGGGATTCTATCGGGATAACTATTCGATGGTCTGTCTCGAGTAATCGGAATTGTCCAGGGGATAGGTCTTGTGTGGGAATTATATATGAATCAAAGGCTAAGTTTTCATAGTCGGTGTATTCATAGCTTCAGTATCACTGATGGCCCATAGCTTTTACGGTGAGGTGGGGGTCATTAACTTCATCTATAAGGTAGAGGATTCGTAGGGATGGAAGAGCAATTAGGATAAGAATAACTGCTGGGAGGATTGTTCAAATAATTTCGATTTCTTGTGAGTCTAGAATGTATTTATTAGTAAGTTTAGTTGTAACTATTACAACAATAATATATAGGACTAGGGTGCTAATTAGGAAAACAATTATTAAGGCATGGTCATGGAAGTGTAGAAGTTCTTCTATTACAGGGGAGGCCGCGTCTTGGAATCCTAGTTGTGAGGGATGTGCCATTAAGCCATTGGGCTTAAGGTACGCAGGGGTTTAACCTACAATTCTGTCTCGACAAGGCAGGGTAATGTTTTTACTAGTACCTTATAGAAGAAAGTGGCAGAGGGGTTATGTGGCTGGCTTGAAACTAGTTTACGGGGGTTCGAGTCCCTCCTTTCTCGTTAATTGGGTTTTACTTGTACAAAGGCAGGCTCTTCAAATGTGTGGTAAGGGGGTGGGCACCCGTGTAGTCATTCTGGGTTTGTGGAAGTTAGTTCAACAGAGAGGACTTCTCGTTTAGCAGTAAATGCTTCTCATAAGATATATAGGAATATTACAACTGCTACCAGGGAGATTAAAGAACCAATTGATGAAATGATGTTTCATAATGAGTAGGCGTCTGGGTAATCTGAGTATCGTCGTGGTATTCCGGCTAGGCCTAAAAAGTGTTGAGGGAAAAAGGTTAAATTAACGCCTAAGAACATTGTTCCGAAGTGAATTTTTGTTCAGGTGTCATGTATTGTATAGCCTGTGAAAAGGGGGAATCAGTGAACGAAGGCTCCTATGATAGCAAATACAGCTCCCATTGATAGGACGTAGTGGAAGTGAGCTACTACATAATATGTGTCGTGTAGTACAATGTCTAGGGAGGAGTTGGCTAAAACAATTCCAGTTAGTCCTCCAACTGTGAAGAGAAAGATAAAGCCGAGTGCCCATAGTAGGGGGGTTTCTCATTTAATTGAGCCTCCATGCAGTGTAGCAAGTCAGCTAAAGACTTTTACTCCGGTTGGGATAGCAATAATTATTGTTGCAGACGTGAAGTATGCTCGGGTGTCTACGTCTATCCCTACTGTAAACATATGATGGGCTCATACGATGAAGCCTAGGAGACCAATAGCCATCATGGCCCATACTATTCCTATGTAACCGAATGGTTCTTTTTTACCTGCATAGTAGGCTACAATGTGGGAAATTATTCCAAATCCTGGTAGAATTAGGATGTACACTTCTGGGTGGCCAAAGAATCAGAAGAGATGTTGGTAAAGGATTGGGTCTCCCCCTCCTGCGGGGTCAAAGAAAGTGGTATTAAGGTTTCGGTCTGTTAATAGCATAGTGATACCGGCAGCAAGAACTGGGAGGGAAAGAAGTAAGAGTACAGCAGTAATTAGAATGGCTCAAACAAATAAAGGTGTTTGATATTGTGAGATAGCTGGAGGTTTCATGTTAATGATAGTTGTGATGAAGTTGATGGCCCCCAGGATTGATGAGACCCCTGCTAGGTGGAGGGAAAAAATAGTAAGGTCCACAGAAGCTCCTGCGTGTGCGAGGTTTCCAGCAAGGGGTGGGTACACAGTTCATCCTGTTCCTGCCCCTGCCTCAACTCCTGATGAAGCAAGGAGAAGTAGGAAGGATGGGGGAAGGAGTCAGAAGCTCATATTATTTATTCGGGGGAATGCCATGTCTGGGGCTCCGATTATTAGGGGAACAAGTCAATTCCCAAAGCCTCCGATCATGATTGGTATCACTATAAAGAAAATTATTACGAAAGCGTGGGCGGTAACGATAACATTATAAATCTGGTCATCGCCTAGAAGGGCGCCGGGTTGGGCTAACTCTGCCCGAATTAGCAGGCTAAGGGCGGTTCCAACTATTCCGGCCCAGGCACCAAACACTAGGTAGAGGGTGCCAATGTCTTTGTGGTTGGTTGAGAAAAATCAGCGTGTGATTGTCACAGGTAGGGTGGCCGAGAGTTAGGCGGTGGATTGTAGCTCCATGAACAAAGGTTTAAATCCTTTTCCTATCACAGCTCTGTGGTGTACAACATGTTGGATTGCAAATCCAAAGATGCAGGTTAATCCCCGCCGGGGCTTTCCCCGCCTTTTTGGCGGAGGGCGGGGAAAGTAGGTGAATGCTCGTTGGTTTGAGCGCCTAGCTGTTAACTAGGAGTTTGTAGGATCGAGGCCTTCTCATCTAGTAAGGCTTTAGCTTAATTAAAGTGTCTGGGTTGCATTCAGAAGATGTGGGATAGAGTCCTGCAAGTCTTATTCAGAGATTAGGAGATTCTCACTCCCACTTAAAGCTTTGAAGGCTTTTGGTCTATTGTTATCCTAAATCTCTAGTTGAGTAGTGTTTGGGCTAGGGGGGTTAGTGGGAGGAGTAAGAGGGTCAGGGTTATTATAATAGTGAGGGGGATTGTGTTTTGTGTGTTTGGTAGACGCCAGGGGGTTAAGGAGTTGTTTGTGTTTGGTGAAATTGTAAGGGTCATAGCGTAGCATAGTCGTAGGTAGAAATAGAGGCTTAATAGGGCGCTGAGTGCTATAATGGTAGCGGTTAGGGGGAGATTTTGGGTGGCGAGTTCTTGTAAAATCAATCATTTTGGTATGAATCCTGTTAGGGGAGGGAGGCCTCCTAGGGATAGTAGGGCGAGGGCGGCGGTGGTTGCAATGATTGGGGTTTTGGGCCAGGCTATTGCTAATGTATTGATTTTTGTGGTGGATAATAGTTTGAATGTTAGGAAGGTTGCAGAGGTTATTACAATATACAGGAGTAGGGCTAAGATAGTTAGTTGAGGTTTGAATTGAACGATGATGATTATTCAGCCTAGGTGGGCGATGGATGAGTAGGCTAGGACTTTCCGTAGTTGGGTTTGATTGAGTCCTCCTCAGCCGCCGATGAGTGTTGATAGTAGGCCGAGGGCAGTTAGTAGTTGGGGGTGAGCTATCTGGGCTGTTTGAATGATTAGTGCGAAGGGTGCTAGTTTTTGTCAGGTAGCCATGATTAGTCCTGTGGAAAGATCTAGTCCTTGTATGACTGGGGGCATTCAAAAGTGTATTGGAGCCAGTCCAACTTTTAGTGCTAGTGCTATGGTAATTAATGTAATTGCAATGGGGTGATTTAGGTAAAAGATGTTTCATTCTCCTGTGGTTCAAGCGTTGATGGTGCTGGCAAATAGGATTGTGGCTGCGGCAGTAGCTTGGGCTAGAAAATATTTAGTGGTTGCTTCTACGGCTCGTGGGTGGTGGTGTTGGGCTATTAGTGGTAGAATTGCTAGTGTGTTGATTTCAAGGCCTATTCAGGCTAGGAGTCAGTGGGAGCTTATGAATGTTAGGGCTGTGCCTAGGCCTAAGCTTGATAGCAGGATTGTTAGAATATAGGGGCTCATTGGTAAGAGAAGGGGTTTAACCTACATTTTTGGGGTATGGGCCCAAAAGCTTAATTTAGCTGATCTTACTAGGAAGTGGTGTAATGGAAGCACTTGGGGTTTTGATCTCCATAATGAGGGTTCGAGTCCCTTCTTTCTAAGGAGCTGGGAGGATTTTAGCCTCCGTAAATCACTCTATCAAAGTGGTCCTTGGGCATTCAGGCACAGTTCCTTTATAATTGTGGGGGCAAGCCCATAAATGCGACTGGTAGGGCGGCGTGTCATAGAATTAGGGCGAGGGTTATGGGTAGAAAGTTTTTTCAAACTAGGTGCATGAGTTGATCATATCGGAAGCGGGGGTATGAGGCACGTACTCATAGAAATAGTATGGAGAGTAATGCGGCTTTTATTATGATGTTGATAGAGGCAAGTTCTGGGGTGGTGGGAGTGTAGGTTGCACCTAGAAATAGAATGGTGGATAATGTATTTATGAGGAGGATGTTGGCATATTCGGCTAGGAAGAACAGTGCGAAGGGGCCGCCTGCGTATTCTACATTAAACCCGGATACTAGCTCTGATTCTCCTTCTGTGAGGTCAAATGGGGCTCGATTTGTTTCGGCTAGGGTGGAGATATATCATATGGCGGCGAGGGGTCAGGCTGGAAAGAGCAGTCAGATTGTCTCTTGAGTTGTGTTAAATATTTGTAGGGTGAAACCTCCGGTGAAGATAATGATAGATAATAAAATTAGGCCCAGGCTAACTTCGTAGGAGATGGTTTGAGCAACTGCTCGTAGAGCGCCCATTAAGGCGTATTTTGAATTGGAGGCTCACCCTGAGCCTAGGATGGAGTAGACTGCTAGGCTTGAGAGGGCCAGGATGAATAGTATGCCGAGATTTAAGTCAATGATGGGGTGGGGCAGGGGTATAGGGGCTCATAATATTAGGGCTAGGGTGAGAGCTAACATGGGGGTGGCGAGGAATAGAAATGGGGAGGAGGTAGAGGGGCGTAGAGGTTCTTTAATGAATAGTTTAACACCATCTGCGATTGGCTGCAGGAGTCCATAGGGGCCTACTACGTTGGGGCCTTTACGTAGTTGTATGTATCCTAAAACTTTTCGTTCAAGTAGGGTTAGGAAGGCGACTGCTAGGAGGACGGGGATGATATAGGCTAAGGGGTTGATTAGGTGAGTAATTAGTAGGGTTATCATAAATTAAGAGGGGGATTTGAACCCCCGGTTGAAAGGGCTTAGGCCTTTTGCAATTACCGGGCTCTGCCATCTTAATAATCTTATCTTGACGGATGGGGTATGCCCTCCCTTTAGTTAATTAAGTTGTTGTCATTAAGTTGGGGTGGGGCGTATTGGTAATATGGGCCCCCTTTTTCCGGTCCTTTCGTACTGGGAAAAGTGGCATTACAGATAGAAACTGACCTGGATTGCTCCGGTCTGAACTCAGATCACGTAGGACTTTAATCGTTGAACAAACGAACCCTTAATAGCGGCTGCACCATTAGGATGTCCTGATCCAACATCGAGGTCGTAAACCCCCTTGTCGATATGGACTCTGAAAGGGGATTGCGCTGTTATCCCTAGGGTAACTTGGTCCGTTGGTCGGCGGGTGGCCGGATCTTTATGGTCAGAGGTTCTGTGACTTAGAGATGTCTTTCTTGGTTCTGGAGGTGGGTCCAGTCCTCATGGGAGCTTTGTTTTCTCCCGCGGTCGCCCCAACAAAAGATTAGGATCAGGTGTTATTTGGTTTAACTTGGTTTAAGTTCTTGACATAATTGATCTGGAGTCTTAAGCTCCAAAGGGTCTTCTCGTCTTGTATTGTTATGCCCGCTTCTGCACGGGCAGATCAATTTCATTGACTAAAAAAGGGAGACAGTTAAGCCCTCGTTCTACCATTCATACAGGTCTTCATTTAAAAGACAAGTGATTGCGCTACCTTCGCACGGTCAAAATACCGCGGCCGTTTAACTTGTCACTGGGCAGGCGAGACCTCCTATACGTTGATGTTTGCAGGAGGCGATGTTTTTGGTAAACAGGCGAGGCTTGTATTTGCCGAGTTCCTTCCTTTTTATTTGGTCTTTCCTCTAGAAGTTGGGCCTTCCGGTGTGGGGGTAACGATAGGGTCATGTGAGGTTTGCTTGTCGTTTGGTGAGGTCATATTGCCCTCTTTGGTTGGGTTCGGTAATTGCTAGTGGTGGGTCCGATCTAGCATACACGTAGGCCGAGGAGAGGGGGTTTCCCCTCTTATTACTCATTTTAGCAGTATCTCTTCCATGGTGGCATGGAGGGGCCTAATGTTGTTAGGGGTTTTAGATTAAATATTTGGATAGTAGATTTTAGTCCGCAGGAGCTTTAACGCTTTCTATTCAGGTGGCTGCTTTTAGGCCCACTGGAGCGGGTATCTTGTTTAATATAATCTTTAACCTCCTGGTTGAGGTTGTGTCCTGTTTCAAAGGGGCTGTACCCCCTTTGACTAACTCTCACATGTTTCTTTGGCTCATATTTAGTTGGTAGTTGTGAGTTAAGGAGTGTGAGGCTGAACTTCTATCCATTTCTTAGGCAACCAGCTATAACTAAGTTCGGTAGGTCTGTCACCTCTACCCGGGGATCTTCCCACTCTTTTGCCACAGAGACGGGTTGGCCCTAATTAATAGGCTGTCCCGGGGTAGCTCACTTAGTTTCGGGGGTCTGAACTAAAGTACGCTTTGCTCAGGGGGGCTGGCTAAATCATGATGCAAAAGGTACGAGGGCTAGTCTCTGCTTTGTTGTGCTTTTATGATTTATTTCATTTCTCTTTCAGCGTTCCCTTGCGGTACTTTTATTATTGCTATGAAGGGCCTTTTCTGTCTCACGTACTGGGGCGGTAAAATGTTTTAGTTTGGGGTGGTGTGGTTTTGTTAAGTGGGATAATGTTGGTTTGGTAATTTAGGTGGTTAAGCTAGCTGTATAGCTCAGGATGATCCAATTTGCATGGATGTCTTCTCGGTGTAAGGGAGATGCTTAGCTGTCTCAGCCACATCCTGATTATTCCAAGTGCACCTTCCGGTACACTTACCATGTTACGACTTGCCTCCCCGTGGTAGGGTTTGTGTTATTAGAAATGTTGGGTATATGTGGGGTAGGGGAGAGTGACGGGCGGTGTGTGCGCGCCTCAGAGCCTAATTCAAAAAGACTCTCTATTTGTTTTTTACTACTAAATCCACCTTCGGGCACTAGTTTCAGAGTGCCGTCCGTAGTATTCTGTTGGTGCAGATAATGTAGCCCATTTCTTCCCACTTCGTACGCTACACCTCGACCTGACGTTTTTGGATGAGCCCATTTTGCTTACTGTTGGGCCTTCACAGGGTAAGCTGACGACGGCGGTATATAGGCGGGGAAAACAAGAAGTGGTGAGGTTTAACGGGGGTTATCGGTTCTAGAACAGGCTCCTCTAGGTGGGTCTGAGGCACCGCCAAGTCCTTTGGGTTTTAAGCTGTGCTTGTAGTACCCTGGCGGATGTGGAAGTAAGGGTGCATCTGGGTTTAAGGCTAAGCATAGTGGGGTATCTAATCCCAGTTTGTTTCTTAGCTTTCGTGGGGTCAGGGGCTTTATATGTTTAAAGCTACTTTCGTGTGGGGGCTTCGTACCTTCGGGGTGCGTATGACGGCTTAGAGGGTCTTTGGCTTTATTTTACATGTCCCTTAACCACCCTTTACGCCGTGTTTGTCAACTAGGGTCTTTCGTATAACCGCGGTGGCTGGCACGAATTTTACCGACCCTTTTAGCCCTAACTAAGTCAAGTTTGCACTTATTGCTTAATGTTCATTACTGCTGAGTTCCCTTGGGGGTGTGGCGTAAGCAAGGCGTCTTGGGCTTTAGTTAAGTGCCTGATGCCGGCTCCTTGTCCCCGGACAGGGGATTGAGGGCATTCTCACGGGGGTGCGGATACTTGCATGTATAAATTGGGCTAGAGCTGACAGTAAAGTCAGGACCAAACCTTTGTGCTTGTGGAACATTTTTAGGGCCCATCTTAACATCTTCAGTGTTATGCTTTGGTTTAAGCTACACTAGC